GTGAGACCACACAGAAAAATTACATTGCCAGAAATGAATAAGGTAAAATTTCCATTTATGCATCAAAAAGAATGTCCCTTTTGAGGCCAGAATGGATTTTCCTTTATACCTAACAGAATGCGGGGAAGGATCCTTGAAAAGCCATAGGATACCGGCAAAATCTTTAGTAAAAAGTTTTACTAAATATTCTAATTTTCCGTAGAAAAAAGTGCGTTCAAGAAGGGCTCCATAAGATGTTGCTCGTAAATGAGAGGATTGGTTGCAAATAAAAAATAAAATAGATTCGTATTCACATACATGGAAATTATATAAGAACAAGAATAATCTTTGATTCCTTTTAAAAAAAAAAATGGATTTTTTTGGAATAAAAAGACTATTCCAATTATGATACTCATAAAGAAATAATCGTAATAAATGCAAAGACGAGGCATCTCTTATCCAGTACCGAAGTGTTTGAACCAAGATTTCTAGATGGGCGGGGTAAGGTAGTAATATATCTAACACAGAATTTAAATGTAAAAATTTGTCCTCTAAAAAAGGAAATATTGAATGAATTGATCGCAAATTATGAGATTTGACTATTTTTTGTTTCTCTGGAGAAGCTATTAATAGAAGATAAAATGGAATTTCCACAATGACTGAAAATCCCTCTGATATCATTTGCGAATAAAAATTGCGTTTGTGCCCCCAAAAGTCATTTTGGTTAGAATCGTTAGACGAAAGAATCAAATGATTATGTTGATACATTCGAGTAATTAAACGTTTCACAATTAGTAAACTATATTTCCTATTACCTGAAGTTTCCAACAAAAAATATTTATTTAAATCATGACCATATGCAAACGAAAAAATATATTCCTGAAAGATAAGTGGATAGAAAAAGTTGTGTTGCCAAGAACCCTCTAGTTCTATATATCCTTGGAATTCTTCCATTTAAAACCAGACCTAAAACTCAAAGTAAAAAAAAATAGGGAGTTCTTAAGTTATCAAATGATACATAGTGCGATACAGTCAAAACAAGGTATTTTTTTTTTTTTTAATAGATACCTCGGTAAATTCATCAGCGGACTCTCTATTTTTTCCATCTAATTTGTTTTTTTGTTATTAGGAAATAACATAAAACGTTGGTTAGAAATCCTTTATTTTTTCAACCCAACCGCTCTTTTGATTTTGGAAAATCTTTATCAATATACTGTTTCTTCTACACATTCATGTCCATCTTCATATGGAGAATGGGGAGTTTAATAGTTAGGATTCACTAAAAAAGAAAATCCACGCGTGGGATAATCCTTTCCCGCATCAGGCACTAAGTTTTTTTAACGTCTAATTAGATCGGGTAATCATTCAAATTACGAAGATAAGCTCGTTGCTTATTCTTTCCACAAAATTAGAACCCATAAGGATAGGGTTCGATCCATTTATTCAATCGACCCAACAGTGAATTCATTGCATTTCCTTCCAATAAATCAAATAAAGTTTTGTACTGCTTTGATAAGAATGAAATAGGTTCCAAATTCTCTATTGATACGACATGCTCTTTTTTCCATAAATTTCCTTTCCGGATCAGTCGTGGTCGTATAAACTCTACCGATGGTGTAGACGAATTCCTTACTTCATCCAAATATGTAAAAGATCTTAGTCGCACTTAAAAGCCGAGTACTCTACCGTTGAGTTAGCAACCCCCAAAATAGCTATGTTATGTAGATACAATCGAAATCAATAAAATAGGATTGGAATCAAAACGTTGAATTAGCAAGAAATCTAAAAAATTTTTTTGAGTTGATTCCCGTTACAAACATAAAAACAAACACCAAAGAGATTCTTGAATAAAAAATTTGCTAGACAAATAATCTACATTTTTTAGATCCAATATTTTGATTCAAGGATTGGTTAAAATTTTTTCGATATAAAATCAAAATATTGGGCAGAAGACATAAAAAACCATTAAATTTTTTTATTTCACAATTTAATTATATTTGTTCAATACATTCTTGTCAATATGAATGAAAAATAAAATATAATTACAAGAAATTCCATTTTATTTTTTATCTTACTTTCAATTGAATAATAATGTACTCAAATTCAAATAAAATCCAATTCTATTATACGATAAATATAATAGAAATTTTGAACTCTAAATAGAAAACAAAGAAAAAATAAAATATTAAATATAGAGGAAAACTTTTGTTGGATTGGCACTACAAAAAAAGTACAGGACTAAAAAAGTTCTACCAAATTACAACCTCATTATCTTTCGTTTTTATAAAAAAAATTCTTATTATTCATTAATTGAACTTGGTTTGCTTAAATCGAAATTCTTTAAAAACCTCCGCCCTCTTTAAAATATCATAAACAGTTTCTGTAGGTTGAGCGCCTTTTTGAATAAAATCTAGAATAGCAGGAACATTTAAATAAGTTTGATTTTTTATCGGATCATAAAAACCTACTTTCTGCAGATCTCTTCCCTCTCTTCGGGACCGAACATCAATTGCAACGATTCGATAGACGGCTCATTGGGATAGATTTAACCCCCCTTGGAAACGTATAGGAAGTTTTCTCCTCGTACGGCTCGAGAAAAAATGATTAAAAAAAATGTATGTATAAATTAGAATGACCAATAAAAAAGTCTATAAAATCCTCAATCCTCAAATGAATTAAAATTAAGCCCTTTCTTTACTCTTTACTCAAAAAAATCATTTGTATACTCATAACTCAAGTTGGATAGGTTTCAAGGAGCCCAAAATAAAAAAATCCTTTAGTTTAGCATTTCTCATTTATTGAGTAGTCTAAAATACCCTTTGTTTTGTCTCATTTAACATCGATTTGAATTGATCCCAATCAATTGTTGCGACAATTAAAAAGAGTCTTTCCTTGTTCCGGAAGCCTTTATCATCTTGTTTTTTGAATCATTGGGTTTAGACATTACTTCGTTGATTTTTAATCCTTTCAAAAATGGCAGCAACATACCTTTTTGTTATTTATTTCTATCAAAGAATCTAATCATATGAACGAGGGATTTCCGCACGATATATATAAATCAAATTAATTGAAAAGGTTTATCAAAATGTCCTGGGGGATTAAAAATTTGCTTGATTTTGATCCTTTTTATTTTTCTGTCAAAGATAACTTACGAAGTTGTTCCAACTTATTCTTTTTATTGACACTAACCCTAGACCCCTCTCCCTTGAGAAATAGCTCAATACTTTCTACTCGAGCTCCATCATATTCCATTACACCCCAACAAATCGGGTTCGAGTGAAACAGAAAAAAAGATGTCGAGTTAAGAGCATCCTTTATTATAGAATGATGGATATAAGAATCCACAACAGATCATGTCCTTCAAGTCGCACGTTGCTTTCTACCACATCGTTTCAAACGAAGTTTTACCATAACATTCCTCGAATTTGGAACCGGGTTCCGGTTTGCGGTTGATTCAATTATCAAATCATGAATAGTCGTTGGTTCATAGTTAAGACAGTTGTTACATAGATTAGATACGTAATATATCTTACACTTTTTTAGTATAGTAAAAAACAATTAGTTTTCTGGGGATGAACAAAAAAGAACTAACTTCCTTCTATAATTTTAGATTTTAGATGAATATTTTTTCTATATTATATATTCCTATATCATATATAGATATAGAGGATGGATATAGGATAGGTAAAGGCACAACTTTTTTATAATTTATAATTAAAATTTCTGTAATCTATAATCCCATCGTGCCTCAATACCCCTCAATACCCAATGGGTGCGCCTTTCGTTGCGTGGAATTTGAGCTCGTATCGTTGTGAAATATGTGAAAAAGATCTAATTTTTTTATTCTAATCGTCAGCCAAAAGAGTAAAACTCTAGCCAATCTTACACCTTAAAAACTTTATAAAAAGAAAAAAGTTTTTTTCTTATTATTAACTAAAATTACATAGGCTCTGGGACGGAAGGATTCGAACCTCCGAATAGCGGGACCAAAACCCGATGCCTTACCGCTTGGCCACGCCCCACTTCGATTTCTATACTAATAAACACTAATATTGTTGTTGATTGTTCGTCAATTCCAGCCCAACTATCGAAAGAATCAAGTAGATTCTGTTGGTTAGTATTTTAACTTCGACACATGTAGACATAGAAAAAATTAATTTATTGATCATTACCAAAAATTCTATTAAGATATTATATGAAAGTAGAATTTCTTCTATTCTCTATTGAGAATGGAAGGTTTTTTGATTGAGTGAGTAAGTTCAAAAAACGAAAGATTTTTTTTCTATCAATAACTCAATCAAAATACAATTTTTTTAAAAACAATCTGTTATGCTTAATATATTTAGTTTGATCGGTCTTAATTCTGCTCTTTATTCGAGTAGTTGTTTCTTTGCCAAATTACCGGAGGCCTATGCTTTTTTGAGTCCAATTGTCGATTTTATGCCAGTCATACCTCTACTTTTTTTTCTCTTAGCCTTCGTTTGGCAAGCTGCTGTAAGTTTTCGATAAGATCTTTCATCTTATCCTATAAAAATGAATGCTTTTTTTTCGAGAAAGAGGATTCTATTCTAATACTCAAACATTAACAAAAAAAAGTCTTACAATATGAGCCTTAAAATATTTTTAAATATTTTTTAAAATATTAAAGAAAAATTATTGGATCGACACAATCCACATTATCTCGTTTTCCATTCTAACTATTTTTTTTTGATAACTGAACAAACCTTATTGTGATCCTCCACAATATAAACAAGTAGGTATAAAAAATTATTGATAAGTAAGAAGATAATAGATAAGATAATAATAACTTTCTTTTTTATTTCTTATTTATATATATTACAAAATATAAAACAAATGCCTTTCGGCGTCAAACCAAATATAAAAAAATTATGGGATATGCGGTATAAAAATAGGTAATTTATTATCTTTTCAAAAAAAAACTCTTGGAGATTTTTAATGCTTACTCTCAAACTCTTTGTTTACACAGTAGTGATATTCTTTGTTTCTCTCTTTATTTTCGG